ATATTGTTAGTATAAGAATAATTATACCACTTTTCCAAAGTGGTGATCTATTAGATAGACAATATAGAAGTGTCATTCTTGCCTTTATATAAATCTTCACTTTTGGGGGTGTTGTTATTAAGCTTGTTTTTGTGAGGTGTAAGAATTTTGCCTGTTTTGTTTGGGTTAATAATTTTGTCTTTAGTATTTTTTTGATTTGATTTAATGAACTGTTGTTTACATTATGTGTCAGCTTTTTGATTATTTATTCTTAGGGAGGTTATGGCTTTTGGGAGTTTATTATTGTGCTGTTTTTATTTTGATAGGTGTTATTATGTGAGTTTGTCTAGCCCTCTGGAGATACCGTTTTTAGGGTGTTTCGTTTTATTGGGCTCTAGCATAACTGTTACTGGTTTTCATCATTTATTGTATTGAAAAAATTCTTGGATTTTGTTGCTATTAACAATAGTATTGGGTGTTTCTTTTGTTATTTTGCAGTTGATGGAGATGAATGAAATTTTTATTAAAATATATGATAGTAGGTTTCATGCTAGAAGGTTTTGTACTGTGGGTTTACATTTTAGACATGTGATAGTTGGTGTATTAGGGTTATTGATTGTTTTTATTATAGGTGTTGTTAAAACAGGTGAGCATCGTTGTACTTTGGTTACATGATATTGACATTTTGTTGATTATATTTGATTATTTGTATACACATTTGTATACGTTTGTTAATTACTGGTAGGTTATTTAAACTGACAAATTGTGGTTTTGTTGATTACTATTATTTTTTATTCGTGTATCAGTAAATATGATTAGTATAATTCGTGGTAATTTAATAGATTTGCCTACTAATTACTCTTTGAGTTATTATTGGTGTAGTGGGTTTATGATTTCAGCTTTTATGATTTTTCAAATTTTAACAGGAGTTATTTTATCTTTCTTATATGTTGCTGACTCAGAGTTAAGGTTTCGTTGTGTTATGGATTTAACTAATGATTCTTTCTTCACATGGGGCGTGCGTTATTGACATATTTGAGGAGTGACTATTTTGTTTGTGTTGTTCTTTCTTCACATGGGGCGTGCGTTATATTATTCTAGCTATACTAAGAAGGGTGTATGAAATGTTGGATTTATTTTATATTTATTAACAATGGCGGAAGCATTTATGGGTTATATATTACCTTGACATCAGATGTCTTATTGAGCTGCTACTGTATTAACTAGAATAGTTCAAAGTGTTCCTATTGTGGGTCCTACTCTTTATAAGTATGTAGTTGGTGGATTTTCTGTAACTAAAGTAACATTAGTTCGTGTATTCTCTGCTCATGTTTGTTTAGGTTTTGTGATTTTGGGGTTAATGGTTGTTCATATGTATTATTTACATAAGTCTGGTTCTAATAATCCTTTATTTTCGTCTAATGGGTATGGTGATGTTGTTTATTTTCATTCTTATTTTACAGTAAAGGATTTTTTTTGTTTAGTGGTTTTTACATTATTATTAGTAACATTCCTTTTTTGATCCCCTGATTTTGTAGTAGATACAGAGGGTTACTTAGAAGCGGATCCATTGACTACTCCTGTCAGTATAAAGCCTGAGTGGTATTTTCTTATTTATTATGCTATGCTTCGGTCAATAGATTCAAAGATAGGAGGGCTAATACTTGTATTGTCTCTGCTGTTTTTTTTATGGGTTCCCACTTTTAAAAAGTCCAGGTCTTATTATTTTAGTCGGCAATTTATATTTTGGTGAGTGTGTAGATTATTTTTTTGTCTAACTTATTTGGGTAGATGTCATCCTGAATATCCTTATTTATTTGTTTGCAAGTTATTTAGTGTGTCTATAGTAGCTTTAATGTTTATATTTAAGTTATTATGATCGGGAAAGCCTACGGTAGTTTTAGGTAGAAAGATTTTGTAGAACAGTATGTCATTTTTATATTTTTTGTTGTTTTGTACAATATTATTTAGATTTTTTTTATCTTTAAGTCGATTTTTAAATTGCTTAATCATATTGGAAAATTTTAAAGTATTACTTTTATTGTTTAGTTTGATAAGTGTTATGTTTGATAGACATACTGTGTTTATCGTTTTAATGGTTGTTTCAACTGTTGAAGTTATTGTTGGTTTAGTGGTGTTAACTCGGGTATGAGAGTCTACAAAATCTTTGGATCTGCTATCTTTTTAGTTATTAGCTTAATAGCTTGTTTATCTCTTTTATTTTCAAAAGGGGTGTTGTTAGGTAGAATGATGTTATCATTGAATGATTGATGATTATTTGATTCCCTATCCTTTTATCTAGTTTGTCTTGTGGTCTTTTTGGGTGTGTATAGATTATACTCAAATAATTCTTATTTGAGTTCGCAGACTAAGATTTATTTAGGTCTTAGTTTGTTTTTTAGAAGGGCTTGTTTTTGTGTAAACCATGCTGTGTTATTTTGGTGTTTTTATGAGCTGTCTATGCTTCCTTTATTATATTTGATTTTTAAGGACTCTCCCTATTCTGAACGATTTATAGCTGGTTGATATTTTTCGGTTTATCTGATAGTAACTAGATTACCATTGATTCTGATGTTATTATATATCTCTGAAGCAAATGGTAGCTTTTATTTTAGTGACTGGGGGTATAAAAATGTTCACTTGTCTATTCTTTTACTGTTAAGTTTTGTTTTTTTTACGAAGGTTCCATTGAGACCATTTCATACGTGGTTACCAATAGTTCATGCTGAAGCTACTAGCATAGTTTCAATTTTCTTGAGGGGTTATATTATGAAGTTAGGCTTATTAGGTGTATATCGTTGTTGTTCCTACATTTTTACTTCAGGGTTTTATGGTTATTTATTTTTTTGTTGTGTCTTAAGTGTATTTTTTCTTATTACTGCATCAGGCGAATTGGACGGTAAGCGTTGGCTTGCGTTTTTAAGTTTATCTCATATTGTTATACCGTTTTTGAGATTTTTTGTTGCTTCTTGACAAAGTATATCATTAAGTTTTATATTTTGTTTGGGCCACGGGTTAAGTGCCGGGTTAGTATTTGGCTCCCTTTGATTATTTTATGATAGTACTAATAGACGAAATTGGGTATTATTAAAGACTGGTGTTAGTGGGGTAATCATTATGTTATTTTTTGTGATGGCTATGTTATCATTATGTTCTTTTCCACCTACAATGCAGTTTTTTAGTGAGGTTAATTTATTAAAGGAATCAACCTTATCTTGGGTACTATTAGTATTTTGGTCATTATATCTTTTCTTTGGAGGGTTAGTTCCTATGGCATTTTGTGGTCACACATTAATTCGTAAAGAGTCAGTTGAGACTAGCGGGTATAAATTGAGATGTTTTGTTTTCTACTTTTTTTATCTATCTATTTGGTGTTATCTTGGTGTATTTGTGATATAGTTTAATGAGGTGTTATTGCATGTTACATTTTGGTTGTAAAGGTAGATAGTTTCTCATTATTTCCTTTAGCTTAACTTAAAGCGTTAGTTTGAAGCACTGAAGATAACTTTAGTTAGGGAGGTTAGTAAGTTAAGTAAACTACGGGGTTCATGTCCCCATAATATGGGTTTCCCATCTAACCAACACAATGTTTTTTAGGTTTAAAGATTATTTTAGTGGTGTTAGAGTTCTTTACTCTAGTATAGTGCAACTTTTTTCTTACTACTATCTTTTCTTATTATTGTTTACTCTTGGTATTTTCGTTTCGTATCGATTTCCTTACTGTTATAGTCCTTTATTATTTATAGTATTTTTACTGTGTGTTGTGTTTAGTGGATTTGTGGCTTTGTGCTCACGTCGCCTACTATTAGATAGAATTGGGTTTTTTAGTGGATTTGTTCCGGTGGGTACACCTTTATATATATGCCCGTTGGTTTGTATAGCAGAAACAATAAGTTATATAATTCGTCCGTTTGTGTTAGTGTTTCGTCCGTTTATAAACATTAGTTTAGGTTGTTTTGGAGCGGTTGCTTTAGGCAACTTCTGTTTTTCTAGTTGGATCTGGTTTATTATACTTGGTTTTGTTTTTTTTTATGAGGTTTTTGTAGCGTTAGTACACTGGTTCATAGTGGCTAATATTTTATCATTTTCTGTGGATCATTAAATAAATGTTTTTAAGAGGATTACGTCGGATACATATTGATATAGTTTTTTTTTCTTTTTTTTTTAGTGTTATTTTTTGTGTATTTTGTGCACTTGTTGATAATCTTTTAAGGTTTTGGGTATTTTTAGAGTTATGTGGTATGTCTATTATACCTTCATTTTTTTATGGGAGTAAATGTAGATTGCAGGGATTTTATAGTTCATTGTTGAGTTATGTGATAATGTCAGGTCTTTCCTCGGTGTTTTTGGTTAGGGGGATTATTATTAGGGATTTATATTTTTTTATACTATTAGGGTTTTTAGTTAAGTTTGGGTTATTTCCATTTAGTCTATGGGTTTATCGAGTATTTTCGGGTAGAAATTGAGTTTTTATATTTTTACTAAGAGTTGTTATGAAGTTTCCTATATTGTTTTTTTGTTATTTATTACAAAGTGATATTAGTTTATTGTTATATAGTGATTGTTTTATGACGATTTTTATGTGTTCATGTTTTTTTTGGTTTTTTAGACAAAGTTGGGAGTTTGTTTGATGTCATATATCTCTTTCTTCTGTTTCTACACTAATAGTTGCTTGTTTTTGTAGGGATTTTTATATGTCGAGATTTATATACTTTTATTACGCATTTTGAAGTGGTTTATGTATTTTATATTTTTATGTTTTGAGGGAGTCAGAGGGCATGAAGCATGCTTTTTGGTTTTATTGTTTTTTGTTACTTATTACTCCCTTATCTCTTCCTTTATTTTATAAGTTGAGTGTTAGTATTGCTATAGTTTATTCTTCAGTTTACTTGTTGGTTATATGGAGTGTGTACAGTTTTTCTGAGCAGTTCTTTTTATACAAGTTGGGTAGAGACTATTTTTATTCTGATGTGTATAATGGTTGGGGGGTTTAAATTTGTTATTTGCAGTGTAGTTTATTAAAATGCTTATTTTACACGTAAGTGTATCCTTTGAGGACTCTGTAATGAGGTGAAACGATGTATTTTATTAAAGAATATTGGGTTTGTTAAAATGCTTATTTTACACGTAAGTGTATCCTTTGAGGACTCTGTAATGAGGTGAAACGATGTATTTTATTAAAGAATATTGGGTTTGCGTCTCAAAGGTGGATAATTTCTCTTCGTTAGGTAGCAATTTTAGTTTAAATAAAATGTCAGTTTGTCTCACTGTTGATGGCTTTAGCTAAATTGCTTTTATGATTTTTGGTTTAATATCCGGTGTTTTTGGTTTATTAATTAGTTTGTTAGTTATTGCATTTTTTATTTTAGGCGAACGTAAGATTTTAGGTTACTCTCAATATCGTAAGGGACCTAAAAAGGTTGGTATTATGGGTTTGTTGCAGAGATTTGCTGATCTTTTGAAGTTGGTGGTGAAGTTTAAGTATTACTCTTTTCAAAGTCGTAGTTATATTTCGGTTCTTGGTGTGTTTTTATTAGTTTTTTTAGTGATAGGGTATTGTTTTGTTTATGGTGGTTATTATAGGAAAAGTTATAGTGAGTTTTCATTTTTGTGGTATTTGGTTATTACTAGTTTTACTAGTTATTCATTATTATGTGCGGGTTGGGGTAGTTATAGAAAGTATTCTGTTTTAGGTGCTATGCGTTCTGCCTTTGGCTCAGTAAGTTTTGAAGCTTGTTTCATGTGTATTGTTGTGTTTTGTGCGATATGTTATAGCAGTTATTCGTTAGTAGATTGTTGGAAAAGTGGTTGGTACGCTATTTTGATATTGCCCTCAGCATATTTAATTTTTTTGATCTGTATACTTTGTGAAACAAATCGTACACCATTTGATTATGCTGAGTCAGAGAGAGAACTAGTGAGGGGGTTTAATGTTGAGTATAGAGGTATATTTTTTACTTGCTTATTTGCCTGTGAGTATATAATTATATTTATTTTTTCTTGGTTAGGTGCAGTGATAATGGTAGGTGGCGGGGTACTTTCTGTAGTATTGCTTCCATTTCATTTATTATTTTTTATGTGAGCTCGTGCTACATTGCCACGGGTTCGTTACGATTATTTTGTTAATTTTTTTTGATCAGTGGCTTTATCTGTTTTATTGTTATTATTTTTTACTGTGATTATATAACGTTTGTTAGTTGTCCGTGTAGATTATTTAAATCGTAATGCTGTTAACTTTAAGAAAGAATGCGTTCTCATGGTCGATCTTACTTTAGTTTAATCAGAATAATGGTTTTGGGGATCATTGGTCTCAGTTTGAGAAGTTTGGCCAATAGGGCTGCTTTAGCAGGCTACTTTGATATAGTAGATTAAGAACTGGTTGTTTCGTTGGTATAATATTTTTTTACTTTTTGTATCTAAGTTTAAGAGCTGGGTTCTTACCTCAGTAATGTGTTAAACACCAAAAAGTTGGGTTATGCTTGTTTTGGTGTATTGTTTATTGGTTTTTTCTGCTTTATTTTTGCTTATTAGTTTTTTTACTTCAAGTTTGTTTAAAAAGAATTCTCAAGTTGTTTCTTATTGGTCTAGTCCTTATGAGTGTGGTTTTATTTCTAGCTCATTAAGGTTTAATTGTTTTAGTTTCACTTATTTTTGTTTATTAGTTTTTTTTGTGGTTTTTGATTTAGAAATTTCTTTATTATTGAATTTACCAGAGCAAGGTTTGTTATATAAAAATTTTTTTTATTATTTTTTATTTTTGTTGATATTGAGTTTAGGGTTTATTTGTGAGATAGTCCTAGGTTATGTTCGTTGGGGTTATTAATAGAGGAAATAATAGAGTTACTGCTAATAATTCTTTGTCGGTTTATTTCGACTTCTTCTTTATAAAGTTAAGTTAGTTTAGACTGGATGTTTTCAAAACATTTAGCGGTGTTTGCCACTTTATGCGTCTATTTAATGAATATGACGGGAGGTATGGTCAGTTGGTTGTTTACACTAGACCATAAGCGTATTGGTACTTTATACACTTTAATAGGTGTTTGATCTGGTTTTGTGGGTCTTAGCTTTAGTTTAATGATACGGATTAAATTTTTGGAGCCATACCATAATGTAATCAGTAGTGATTGTTATAAATTTTTAATTACTAAACATGGCATTATAATGATTTTTTTTTTCTTAATGCCTGTTTTAATAGGTGGGTTTGGTAAATATTTGATACCTCTTGTTTGTGGTATGTCTGACTTAAAACTACCACGTTTAAATGCTTTGAGGGCTTGGTTGCTTTTACCTTCTGCTGTGTTTTTAATAGTAAGGATGTGGTTAGGTGCTGGGATTGGGTGGACTTTTTATCCACCGCTATCCTCTGGTATGTTTTCTGGTAGTAAGGGTGTGGATTTTTTAATGTTTTCGTTACACTTGGCTGGTATAAGCAGTGTTTTGGGTTCTATTAATTTTATATGTACTTTGTATAGAGCCTTTACTAGTAGGCTATCTTCTCGGGGGTCTATTATATTGTGGTCATACCTTTTTACTTCTTTACTATTATTAGTCAGACTACCGGTGTTAGCCGCTGCCATAACTATGTTATTATTTGATCGTAACTTTGGGTCTGCTTTTTTTGATCCGTTGGGCGGTGGTGATCCTGTTTTATTTCAGCATATGTTTTGATTTTTTGGTCACCCGGAGGTGTATGTTTTGATTTTGCCTGGATTTGGTACAATAAGACATGTGTGTATGAGTTTAGGTTGTTCTTCGGATGCCTTTGGATTTTATGGATTGTTATTTGCTATGTTTGCCATTGTTTGTTTAGGTAGAGTGGTTTGGGCACACCATATGTTTACTGTTGGTTTAGATGTAAAGACAGCTGTTTTTTTTAGTTCTGTGACGATGGTTATTGGTGTACCTACAGGTATTAAGGTATTCACTTGATTGTATATGTTGATGAAAAGAGGGGTAAAAGGTAGGGATCCTGTATTGTGGTGAGTAGCTTCATTTATCATATTATTCACTTTTGGGGGTGTTACTGGTGTTATTTTGTCTGCTTGCGTATTGGATAACGTGTTGCATGACACTTGATTCGTTGTTGCTCACTTTCATTATGTTATGTCTTTAGGGTCTTACGTTAGTGTTATTATAATGTTTATATGATGGTGGCCTTTATTGACTGGTGTTAGTTTAAACAAGTATTTATTACAGTGTCAGTGTATATTATCTAATATTGGTTTTAATTTATGTTTTTTTCCTATGCATTATTTTGGATTATGTGGATTACCTCGTCGTGTATGTGTTTATGAATGTAGTTTTAATTGAATAAATTCTCTTTGCTCTATTGGTTCATTTATTTCAGCATTTAGTGGTTGTTTTTTTGTATTTATACTTTGGGATTCTTTAGTGAGGGGTAATAAGGTGTTAGGCTTGTATGGGGCAGGTTCAAGTTTAATTAACTTGTTTAATTTTCCTATGGCTTACCATAATAAATTTTTTACTTTTATGTATTCAGTTGATTATTCTAATTATGTCTTGTCCGAAGAAGAGGTTAATTATAAAAATTAATTTGACGGTTTTTTAGTTTAAATAAAATGCTGGTTTTGTAAACCAGAGATAGCACTTGTTGTTATAAACCTGGTTTATAGGCTTTATTTTTTATTTATTAATCGGTTATTGTGCCTTTTGCATCATGCTTGAATGATATGATTGAGTAATTTTCTATGATCGAAATGTATAGATCTTTGATGTTATTTAACTATCTGGGTAAGATTAGGGTTTTGTTGGAAATTGCGTCAGTGTTGTGATAAATTATTCGGTATACATTATAACTATTTAACAGCTTTGATTTTATATTATCTTAGTGGCTAAGAGGTTATTAAGAGTTATATATTTTAATTGATAGTTTTTTAAATAGGGTTAAAATTACCCCCTTATAGAATAAGTGTTAAAATTTTTTGTATCTTTTTTTAAATAAGTAATATTTAGTAGTTTTCATTGTTTCTCAATCTTTGCCCGTCTGTTTATTAAAAACATTTCTATATTTTATTTTTTATAGTAGTGCCTGCTCTATGTGTTTATAAATGGCCGCAGTATCTTGACTGTGCGAAGGTAGCATAATTAATTGCCTTATAATTGAGGGCTTGTTTGAATGGTTTGACGAGGTAGCAGTTAACATTGAAGTTTTTGTTGAAATTAGTGTGGAGGGCACAGAAACCTCCTTTTTTTAATTAGACGGAAAGACCCCGGGATCTTTATATTTTGTCTGGGGCAGATTTAAATTTTTTATTATTATTAAGACCCTAATGGTTTATTGGTGTAAGTTACCCCGGGGATAACAGTATAATAATTTAATAGAGATCATATCGATTAAGTTGTTTGTCACCTCGATGTTGACTTAGGTTTAAGGTTATGGCGCAGTAGTTTTAACCGTTGGTCTGTTCGACCGTTAATTCCTCCATGAGTTGAGTTAAGACCGGCGTGAGCCAGGTCGGTTCTTATCTATTTTTCTGATGTATTAGTACGAAAGGATTGTACATTGTTTTATTGAGTGTGCAGCTTTGTGGCCTTGGTTTTGCAAAAGCCTTTGAGGAAAGTTTATTTCCCATGCTCTTGTTTGTTTAACTATGGCAATAGGAAGTATTCAATGGCTTAATTGCATAAAATTATTTTATGTTTTTAATACTATGAGTTCATTTATTAATTATTAGCAGTTAGTATTTTATTTGGATGGAATTCCTTTAAAATGTCGTTGTTTTACAGGGGACAGGACACAGTGCCAGCATCCGCGGTTAATCTGTTTTCTTTGCTTTCACTAGATTATAGTTTGGGTGGATAGATCTGAGGTTAGGTGAAATTTTCTTAAGTTATAGATTTTCACCCATAAAATTTAAAGTAAGATTAAACAACAGGGATTAGATACCCCATTAGTTATTAATTGAAAATTTAAGTCTAGTTTTATAACTAAAATAGTTTGGCAGCGAGTTACTCCTGATGGGGGAAGGTGCGTTATAAAGGACGTTCCGCCTATTAATTTACCTAATCTATGTTGGTGTATATCTGGTTTAATATTATTGCTTAATAGCTTTAATTTGTGTATCTAAAATTAAGCCAAGTCTATGTGCTGCATGTTTAGGTTTTCGTGCGTTACACTGATATAATGATGTATTGTAATTTACATTATATGTTTAGGACTCAATAGTAATATAGTTTAATTTGTCTATGTGAAAGGGGTTTAACTTGGGTACACACCGCCCGTCACCCTCGACTATTGTTGAGGTAAGTCGTAACATGGTAGCCCTAGATGAATCTAGGGTTAATTGCTAAGTATCAATAATCATCTTAGCATTAATGAAATTTTCTATAGTATATTATGACATAGTATGCTATGTCATTGCTATTTGTGTTTTTATATTATGTTTTGTATACTTTATGCTTTACTGAAATTCATTTAGTGGGGGGAGGGTCAGATTTTCAGCTGATAATCAATTTGTTGAGTTAGTCTGGACTGTGATCCCCACTATTATAGTATTAATATTGTGTGGGTTGAAAGTTAAATTTATAACTAGCGGTCTTGATTGCTTATCTGACGTGACCATAAAGATAATAGGCCACCAATGATACTGAAGTTATGATTATCCCACTGGTTCTTATGATTCATTTGTTTGTAAGGATGGTTTCCAAGTAGATAAGCCATTACGTTTATTGTATGGTGTCCCCTATCACTTAATTGTAACATCTGCAGATGTTATTCATTCATTTTCAGTACCATCCTTAAACTTAAAGATGGATGCTATACCTGGTCGGTTAAATCATTTATATTTTTGTCCTGCATATTATGGTGTATTTACCGGGTACTGTGCTGAACTATGTGGTGCTAACCATTCATACATGCCTATTGTAATAGAGGTAGTTAAGTAGGAAGTTAGGTGTCTGCTTTAATATAATTTATTATATCAGCTTTTCGTGCTGAAAATGGTTTTAACCAAGCAGCAGATATGATCTTGTCTTCTCTGTTTTTTTTTTATTTTTTTTTATTGTCATTGTTTTCTATGGTTAGACATCCTGTATATTATTGTGTGTTATTAGTAGTTAAATCAATGTTATGTAGTTTTATTTGTTACAGTTTATATGGGTTTAGTTGGTATTCATTATTGTTTTGTTTGGTGTATATAGGAGGGGTTTATATATTATTTGTTTTTGTGTCTGTTCATAACCCCAATAGTAGTGTGGTATCTTATTGGAAATTAAAAAAATTTGCTCTTGTTTTGTCTATTTTTTTTTGTGCTTGTTGCGGATTATTTATTTATTATTTAAGTCTTTTTGCGGAGTTTAGAAGTTTTTTATGTAGTGTTAAAGAAGGATATTTTTATATATGTATGTGTTTAACATTATTATTTGGCTTCTTTGTTTTAAGCCTTGTAATGAGTGTAAAGGTTAAACATTATCGTTAATTTGTCTTCTGATTTAACATATTATTAATGTGGTAGATTGTAAATCTACTAAAAGCTAAAATTGCTAATCAGGTTGAAAATTAATATTTTTGTGTTATAGCCTTAAACTAAGCATGTAAAATATTTATATTTAAATGCTAATACGTAGGGATTTTTATTATTTGTAACTCTTTGAGCATTTGATTTGAAATCAGATTGATTGTTTTTATTAACAATACAAATTCTAACTTATCTTATTTCTAATTTCATTTCTAATATCTTATTAAATTTAATTATAAATATTATTTTGTTTTTTGTTGCACCCCGTAAAAATGCCAGAGTTAAATATGGGATTGGTTTAGGTCCAATATACGGTGGAAGCCTTTTTACTACAAATTATGTTTAAGGTGATTATGTCAGAATTATATGAGTTAGCTTTAAGCGTTAATTATGGGGTTTACCCTAATCACTAACATAAATAAGTCTATGTTACGGCCATAGAATTGATATATTTATATCTTATGTTTTATAATGTTATTTGGTCTATTTTTTATATTAACAATTTTTTGTTTTTGTGTAATTTGTTTTGAAAATGGGGGGTATAGTATATTTTTAACTAAACTTTTATTAAGAGGAAGTTATTGGGATCCGGTATTTTCTGTAGACTTAGTGAGATTGTGTATACTTTTGATGTTAGGAATTTGTTTCGGGTATGCTTATTTTTATACAGGTCATTATTTTATAGGAGATGTTGCAGGGATAGAATTAAAAAAGATTATATGCTTATTTGTAGCTGTTATGGCTACCCTAGTTTTAACTGGTGATTTATTTACTACTCTTGTATTTTGAGAATATTTAGGAATAGTTAGATTTTTTTTAATACTGTTTTATAGAAATTATTTAAGCTTGCGTTCTTCATTAGTTACTTTAATTTCTTCTCGCTTTGGGGATGTTTGTTTATTTTTATTAATAGCATTCAGACTTTATTCAAGTAAATATACATTGGCATTAGTAGTTATGTATTTTTTTATAGTATTTTCTAAGAGAGCTGGATTTCCTTTTATTAGTTGATTGTTAGAGGCTATGCGTGCCCCAACTCCAGTAAGTTCATTAGTGCATTCTTCTACATTAGTAGCAGCCGGTGTATGATTTTCAATGCGTTATGACATGTTTTGTTATATTAATGATAGATTTTATTATCTGGTTTTACTTCTACTTACTATTATGGTTACAGGGTTATGTTGTTTTTTTTTTCTAGATCTAAAGAAGATCGTTGCCTTATCTACATGTAATAATATATCATGGTGTTTAATCTATTTAATATTAGGTGATGTCACACTTTCATTATTTCAATTAATTAGGCATGGGGTATCAAAGTGTTTATTATTCATGTTAGTCGGTGATGTTATGAGAGGTACGGGCGGCTCACAAGCTAGAAACTGCGTATACTCACCGCGATTATATGGAAATTGGGGTTTATTTGGTTTATTTTCTGTAGTTCTAGGTTTATCGGGTGCACCCTATATAGGAGTTTTTTTTACGAAGCATTTTTTATTAACTAAATTTAGAGGAAGAGTAAATATAGTGTTATTAGTGACACTCGCCTTTTGCGTATTCCTATCTTATTTTTATTCATTTCGTCTTTGTAGTTTATTTATTAATATTAAAACTAGCGTGACATGCGGTGTTATATTTTCTTTTAGTTCTGGTATAATGGTCTATTTTTGGTTAGCAATAAATTATTTTATTGCTAGCTCTTTAGATGAAACGTCTAGTCTAGTAAGTGGTTTATCTATAAGCTTAATTTGTTTTCAATTAATTTCTATCTTTACTGGTTACTTTTTTTATAAAAGAGTAATTATTAGTAATTGAAGAAGCTCACTATTTGGTTGTGATAACATAGTGGAGCTAAGTTATAGTATTTATAATAGTATAAAGAAAACAATCTCAATTTTCTTTTATCGTTGAGATAAATATTTTTTATCATTGTTAAACGGACAAGGTAGAATAACTACACTAAACTTATCATGATAATTTTTAACACACTACTCCTAAATAAGTTTAGTGTAGTATAAGAKTACTAATATATGGTAATTGTAGTGTTATACTATACTAATATATGGTAATTGTAGTGTTATACTATACTAATATATGGTAATTGTAGTGTTATACTATACTAATATATGGTAATTGTAGTGTTATACTATACTAATATATGGTATATATAATTATTTTATATATAAATAAAATGATATCTTTTGTTATGGTTATATCATAATGATTATAGGTATTTTTTT